ATAATTATTTTTATAAAAACTTAAAAATTTCTTAAAAAAAACTTTTTTTTTTAACAAAAGAGCTGGGACCTTAAATTTACTTTTCACAGATAAGTAACTTTAAAATTAATAAAAATAACAATTAAGGTTCTTTTAAAATAAAAAAATTTTAATAAAAAATTTCCATTAAGAAAGAAATATTAAGTAGGGCAGATGTACGACCCATCTACTTACTCTTGTTGTACTTATAAGATCTTAAAACGTGAAAAAAGTAGTTGTAAGACCCATCTACTTACTCTTGTTGTAAGTAATATTTATCTGGTATACTATCTATCTACTAACTCAAATTAATATACTAATTTTAAAGGTTACACCATAATATCTTAGTAAATTATTTAAATAATTTGAGTTAGTAAATAGATAGTATACCAGATAAATATTACTTACAACAAGAGTAAGTAGATGGGTCTTATTACGTAAGGCGGCATACGGAACTAGCTACCTACAGGTTACTAACGCCTTTATAGGAAAGTTATAGTAACTTGTAGGTAAGCTAGTTCTCAGAGTTAGGTTAATATTTAATTAGGCAAGAGTAATATATTTAGGGTGTTAACACTTTGTTCAAACAAATTTAAATTTTTGCAGTTTATGATTTTAAAGAGAAATTTTAGGAAAAAAAAAAGAATAACTCCCGAGCTCGGGAGTAATCTATGGGCAGAACAGAAGTTATATATTAATAATAATTTTGGGTATTATAGATAAGGGGAACCTTCTTTCTGATTGGTCAATTATTTATTTGGGTTTATTTTACTTATTAGGTTTTTAAAATTTATTTTTAACTACAATCACTTACTGGTAAGACTTTTATGTTTGGAGTTCGTATCAATTATTTTTTTTATGTCTGTTTGTATACTATTGTTTGTAGGCTCTATAGAGCCTATTTATATACTTTATTTTTTAGTTATACTAGTTAGGGAAGGGGTTTTAGGTTTGTGTTTACTTATTCTATTGAGATTTTGTTACGGGGACGATAATCTCAGATCTTACAATATACTTTTATGCTAAATATACTACTTAGGATAAGCTGTTTAAGGTTATTTTGTAGGTGGGATGCATGCTTATTAGTATTTTTTGGTTACTCTTTCTTTTATTTAGCTTTTAGTTACGAAAGCAGATTGTTTAAATGTAGCTCATTTTTTGAGATAGACAGGATCAGTCTGAGTTTAGTGCTACTTAGACTCTGGGTTATTGTTCTTAGTTTTATGGCTAGCCAGTATATTAAAAATCTCAAAAAGAGAACCAAAAAATTTATTTTTTGTCTCTCTTTTTTAGGTGTTTTTCTTGTGGCTACTTTTTCTTTTAATAATTATATAATATTCTATATTGGTTTCGAGTGTAGTGTTTTACCTGTTTTATTTCTCGTCTTGGGGTGGGGGTACCAACCCGAGCGGGTAAGAGCTGGTATATACTTATTATTTTATACAATAGCTGCTTCTTTACCACTTTTAATTTTAGTAACGTCGTTAATTAGGAAAAGAAGGATAATATTTTATTGTGAGGGATTTTATGAGATTAGGTTGTACGGAGTGTCTTGTGTTTTTTTATTAGGGGCCTTTCTTGTTAAATACCCTATATACGGGGTTCATTTATGGCTTCCAAAAGCTCATGTGGAAGCCCCTGTTTCAGGCTCTATAATTTTGGCGGGGGTTTTATTAAAGTTAGGGGGGTACGGGATAATTCGGTTTTTGCCTCTTATTGCTACTACCCCCCAAAAAGCTTTTTGGAGGGTAATAAGGTTAAGATTAATAGGGGGAGTATATATATCTTTAGTCTGTTTGGCGCAGATAGATATAAAATCTTTAATTGCCTGTTCTTCTGTTGTACACATAAGAGGTTGTATCGCAAGGCTTCTTTGTTTTAATGACAGGGGGAAAAATGGATGTGTTATAATGATGTTGGCGCATGGGCTGTGTTCGTCAGGTTTATTTTACTTAACTGGTTTGGTGTACAATTTGACAGGTAGACGAAGTTTTTATATCAACAAAGGACTTTTAAATGTTTTACCTACTTTAAGATTGTGGTGGTTTCTTTTAATTGCGTGCAATATAGCTTGCCCCCCAACTGTTAATTTACTCAGAGAAATTAAAATAATAATAGGACTAGTAAATTATAGTTGGGCCGTGTCTGTTCCTGTTGCTCTTATAGTGTTTTTTAGATGCGCGTATGGTATTTTCTTATTTTCTCTTTCTCAGCATGGAAAATTTTTAAGGTCTAAACAAATATTCATGAGAGGGGATTCTTTTAGTTATTTAACCTTGATACTTCACTGGTTGCCTTTGAATTTATTTATCTTATCGGTTTATTTTTTAGTCTGCTTTTTTAGTTTATTAAAAATATCATTTTGTGGAAATGAAGAAGTGGTTACAAAAGGCAGTTTATCAGAATTAACAAAAAAATTAAAGTGAAAGCAAACGTAAATTGGGTAATGATAAGAAGAGTTCTAGATTTGTTAACTATAAAACTTCATTGGAGAGAGTGTTTGGTGAATCCTATAGGGCCTGTCTCTTCTAACCAACCTTTTTCTCCTAATTGTAAAAGAGTTTGTCTATTTTTTTTCACTGCAGTAGTAAAAGGGATTTTAGTCATAAAAGGGGTAAATAGTAGTAAGTACGAAAAGAACCTTAAGGTTCTTTTTGTACTAGTAAAATAGGATTTTACTAGTATGAAAATAACTGCTGAAGTGGCGATGATTACTCTTAAAATTGAGAACTTTTGTCAGAGAGAAAGCACAAAGATTTTTAATGAGGGTTGGATAATCCAACTTAAAAATCAACCTCCTGCAATGCTAAGGAAAAATAGTAAGTGAGAAGAGTAGATTAATTTTAAGTCTAAGTCGTTAGAAGGTGACACAGGAGGGTTAAACCTTTTTTGGGACGAGATAAGTATAATCGACCGTAGACTATAGGCAACAGTTATACCTGTTGATAAGATAACGATAATAGAAATAAATATTCTACTAGTTTCGGTAAAAGATTGCTCTAAAATAGAATCTTTAGAAAAAAAACCTGTTATAAAAGGTAGGCCACATAAGGAAATATTTGTGCATGAAAATATCAAACATAACAGAGGAGAGGATAAATTAAAAGAATTAGCAAAACGACCCTCTTGTGAGTTGTTTATATTATGGATAATAAACCCAGCACCTATAAATAAAGTAGATTTAAACAAAGCGTGTATGATTAAATGGAGAAAAGCTAAATCTCTATTTTTAAACCCAAGAATAGTAAATATAAGCCCTAACTGGCTTAAAGTTGACAAGGCGATTACTTTTTTTAGATCTGTCTCAAAATTAGCAACTCATCCAGCGGCGAATATCGTGGCAAGCCCGGCTACTAAAGCTAGGTTTAGCAACCGGGACGCCTCTAACAAAGGTATAAACCGGACTATTAAAAAGACACCGGCGGTTACTAAAGTAGAAGAGTGAACAAGGGCCGACACAGGGGTGGGAGCCGCTATAGCGGCCGGCAGTCAAGCTGAAAAAGGTAGTTGGGCCCTTTTAGTAAAGGAGCTTAAAATAATAAGAGCTAGAATAAGGGAGTCTAAGGATTGTAAACAAGTAAAATTATGGGACCCTTTATAAAGTATTCAAGAAATAGCTAGTATAATAGTACTGTCACCTACACGGTTTCTTAAAATAGTGATTATACCAGAGTTTGCCCTGTATTCTCTCTGGTAGTAAATTACTAAGGCGTAGGAAGTTAACCCCAACCCGTCTCACCCTAGTATAAGTCTAATTAAATTGGGTCTCACGATTAGAAATACTATGGAGGTAATAAATGATAGAAGAAGAAGACCAAAACGACTGCCGTTCTGGTCACCTTCTATGTAATAAATTGAATAAGCTGAGATGAAAGAAGAGATTATAAAAACAGTAGCTAAGAATAAAGCTCTTTTTTGGTCTAAGATTAGAGATATTAAAATAGAGTTGGTATTAAAAGTAAAGATTTCTCACTCTAAAAATAACGTGGAACTACTGACCGAAAACAGTAAGGCGGCGACTAACGCTCCTCTTCTTAAGAAGAGGAGCGTTACTGACGATATTTTATAAAATGAATTAGGTATTAACAATAATCTTCCCCTAAAATTCCTTAAAAATTTCTTAAAAGAGTGGGTTTATAATTATAATATATTTAAATAAATGTTAAATTTAATTTTTGTTTAAAAGGTCAAATATACTAAGTTTGACATGTAATAATTTAATTATTTTTAGTATTAAATAAGCTTTATAAGAAAGTCAATGGTTTTAGGCAGCTTAAAAGAAGCTTCTAGCTTTGTTATGTTGTGGTCAAGATTGTGCCAGCATCTGCGGTTATACTCTCACTGAAGACTTTTGTTAGGGTTTAAGTTGTTTTATAAAAGCTTGGATTTAAGGTGGAATTTATAAATTTATTAGTTAAATAAACTTAAGAATTAAATTCGTAAACTAGGATTAGATACCCTACTATATATTTAACCTAAAAGATTATTAAAAAATTAATAAATTTGGCGGCTTTGACTATTCAGAGGAGTTTGTTTGTTAAACTGATAAACCTCGATTTCTTACACTTCTGTTGTTCTTTTATACCATCATTTAAATAATTCTAAATAGATATTATTGTGTTATTTTTAATAATTTAGATCGAGGTGAGGATATACAGAAGGAGATAATTAGCTACACTAAGAATTTTTTTACTAATTTTAAAAATTTAAAAATATGCACAGGATTTGATAGTAATGAGGGTATACTCTTGATAAATAACTTAAAGTGTACAAATTGCCCGTCATTCCCTTTGGGACAAGTCGAAACAAAGTAGGGTAACCTGAAGGTTACCCTAAAGAGTAAAGCTAACCAGCGCCCCACTTACAATGGGGAGTTTCTTTTAGATGCTCTTTTATTTACTGTAAAGGAATACTTATTTTAAAGTGTTAAATAATTTTACCTTTTGTTTCAGGGTGGTTTGAATACTATTTTATTTTTTTTCTCGAGAGCTATTGATAGTGTATTATTTTGTTAGTTTGTGTCAAAACATAGTTATTTATTCTAAGAGGTGAGAGTCTTTCGATTTAGCTAATATCTAGATTTAGTAAAAAAGAGTAATAGAGGAGCTATTACTATATTTTAGTAAAGAGACAATTAAATAACCTAGGCTTTAAAGTAGCTATGTTAGTAAGGTGTTTTTACCCAAAAAGGTGTAAATTTTCTGAAAAATTTTTTTTTAATAAATTATAATTTATGATTTATGAATTAATTAGTAATAAGTTTAGTTAAAAATTAAGAAACTAAGGTTTACAAGGGATGTTTAACAAAAACATTTCTCTATACTTGTAGAGTACAGCCTGCCCAGTGCTTAGTAAACGGCCGCAGTATCCTAACTGTGCTAAGGTAGCATAATAATTTGTGTTTTAAATGGGTACTGGTATAAATGGCTCCACATGTGTTAATTTTTCTTTTTTTTAAAAAATGAATTTAGAGTAAAAGTAAAAATACTTTTATACACTAAAAAGACGATAAGACCCTAAAAGCTTTATATTCTACGCCTAATTATTTTTATATAATATGGTTGTAGATTTTTAACTGGGGTAGTTTTGTTTTTCTTAAACTAATTAAAGACTAGCAAGGGTGTATGACCCTTTAATAAAGGTTGTGTTTAATGTTACTTTAGGGATAACAGCGTTATAAAATTAAAGAGACCTTATCTCCAATTTTGATTGCGACCTCGATGTTGAATTAACAAATCCAAGAGGGGCAACCCCCTCAGAGGAAGGTTTGTTCAACCTTTAATTTGTTACATGATTTGAGTTCAAACCGGTTTAAGCCAGGTTGGTTTCTATCTTTTAGTGCCAGAATTCTATTTTAGTACGAAAGGACCAAATAGAATTTTTATTGTTTTGGCAGATAATTGCGTTAGATTTAGGATCTATGTACGAAAAATTTTTCAAACAATATTGGGTATAATGATCTGTGTATTAAACTATTTAGTTTTGATAATTCTTGTTTTAGTGTGTGTTGCTTTTGTTACTTTGATAGAACAAAAACTATTAGGAGGGGTGCAAATTCGGCTAGGGCCCTCAAAAGTAGGTTTTTGGGGAATCCTTCAACCTTTCTCTGACGCGGTAAAATTATTTTCTAAAGAATACACTTTTCCTCGGGTAAGAAATAATTTTTTATTTTTACTCATACCCTTTTTTTCTTTGTTTCTTATACTTTCTTTGTGAATAGTGTTTCCTTTGGTTTTCGGGGGTTTTTGTTTTTCCTTAGGTATTTTATTTTTTATTTGTGTGATGAGATTGGCAGTGTTTCCTATCCTGGCTGCAGGGTGGTCTTCTAACTCTAAGTACCCTATATTAGGGGGTTTACGAGGGGTGGCACAAATAGTATCTTACGAGGTGAGGTTGTTAACAATTCTACTTAGTCTTATTTGGGCTAGGAACTCATTGGAATTTTCTGAAATGAAAGAAAACTCCGGATTTTCCATTGGGTTTTTTTTTCCTTTAATAATAGTGTGGTTCGTATCTAGTTTGGCTGAGACTAACCGAACACCGTACGATTTTTCTGAGGGAGAATCCGAGCTAGTATCCGGGTTTAACACAGAGTACAGAGCTGGGGGGTTTACTCTCATTTTCATAGCAGAGTACGCGAGGATTATTTTTATAGGGGCACTTTTTAGGGTTTTTTTCCTTTTTAGATTAAATTCTCTTTTTTTTTGTTTTTTCTCCGTTTTTATAGTATTTATATTTGTTTGAGTCCGAGGAACTTTACCCCGGTACCGTTATGATAAGTTAATAAACCTTGCTTGGAAAAGGTTTTTGCCAGTTAGTTTAATGATATTAGGCTACTACACTAGGTTTTTTTAATGGAATTTTTTAAGAAAGTTTATAGAAATATTTCTTTTTATTGCTTTCAAAGCAACGGTAATAAACTTATTTTTTTTCTGTTAAAGGAGAAATAATAAAATAAAGAAAATAAATAACAGTTAAAATTTGACCTACAATAATAAAAGGTTCTTCTACAGGTCGTGCTCCGATTCATGAGAGGGCGAGTACCGAACCTACTAAAAGTCAAAATAAAATTTTTCTTAGGGGGCGCAGGTTTGTTCTTTTTTTGTCTGGTTTACTTGTGAAAGGGAGAGAATAAAGTACAAGGACAGACAGGGCTAAGGCGATAACTCCCCCTAATTTGTTAGGAATAGAACGTAGGATAGCGTAAGCGAATAAAAAATACCACTCAGGCTGGATATGGTGAGGAGTGACAGAAGGGTTTGCAAGAACAAAGTTTTCGTCGTCCCCAAGAATTAAAGGTTGGTGAAGGCATAAATATATAAAAGCTATAATTACAATGAATACACCTAAAGCGTCTTTTATAGACAAAAAAGGGTGGAAGATTAATTTTTTAACTGAAGAGACCCCCAGATTGTTGGAAGACCCGGTTGTGTGCAAGTAAATAATGTGTACTATAGTGAGAGCTAAAATAATAAAGGGGATTATAAAATGAAAAGTAAAGAATCGTATGATTGTGGGGTTTCTGACTAAGGGCCCCCCTCAGATAGTTTGTACAAGGTCTGGGCCGATATAAGGGACTTCTGAAAATAAATTAGTAATAACAGAGGCGCCCCAAAAAGATATTTGGTTAACAGGTAAAACGTAGCCTAAAAAAGCAGCTGCTATAGTTAAAATTATAATTGTTACTCCTGCTATTCAAGTATGAACTATAAAGTAAGATTTGTAATAAATACCACGGCCGATATGTGTGTATATACATATAAAAAATAGAGAAGCTCCGTTGGCATGGGTATAGCGGATTAACCACCCTTTGTCTGAATTTTCAGTTATAAAGTTTACAAGATAAAATCTATTTTCTATAGAAGGGCTGTAGGAAGAGGCTAATAAAACCCCTGTGATAATTTGGATCATCAAACACATAAATAACAAAGAGCCCATATTTCAAAGAGAAGAAAGGTTAACTGGGGCGGGAAGTTGTAGTAAAGTTGAATTAATAGCTGAGTTTAATGGGTCTTTTTTATAAGTAGGAGTTAACATTAGAGGATCATATGGTGTAAAAAACACAGAAAGTTGCAAACTTTCAGATTTATTATGGTTAATTTATTAGTTGTAAATTTAGGTTAAACCAGGCACTTTGTTATAATTATTTTTATAAAAACTTAAAAATTTCTTAAAAAAAACTTTTTTTTTTAACAAAAGAGCTGGGACCTTAAATTTACATTTCACAGATAAGTAACTTTAAAATTAATAAAAATAACAATTAATGTTCTTTTAAGATAAGAAAATTTTAATAAAAAATTTCCATTAAGAAAGAAATATTAAGTAGTGCAGATGTACGACCCATCTACTTACTCTTGTTGTACTTATAAGATCTTAAAACGTGAAAAAAGTAGTTGTAAGACCCATCTACTTACTCTTGTTGTAAGTAATATTTATCTGGTATACTATCTATCTACTAACTCAAAATAATATACTAATTTTAAAGGTTACACCATAATATCTTAGTAAATTATTTAAATAATTTGAGTTAGTAAATAGATAGTATACCAGATAAATATTACTTACAACAAGAGTAAGTAGATGGGTCTTATTACGTAAGGCGGCATACGGAACTAGCTACCTACAGGTTACTAACGCCTTTATAGGAAAGTTATAGTAACTTGTAGGTAAGCTAGTTCTCAGAGTTAGGTTAATATTTAATTAGGCAAGAGTAATATATTTAGGGTGTTAACACTTTGTTCAAACAAATTTAAATTTTTGCAGTTTATGATTTTAAAGAGAAATTTTAGGAAAAAAAAAAGAATTACTCTCCGAAGCTTCGGAGAGGAGTTTTTCTGACTTTGACGATGTTGACAGCCACAATTAATACGATAAGAAGATAAAAAATAATCAAAGTTGTTATAGAGTTTATTAATTGGTTGTAAGTCTTATAGATAATAGTAAATAATGAGTCGGAAAAATAGTGGGCACTTTTTGGTAAATTAAGTTGTTGCTGTTTTAAAGGAAAAAATATGGCAAGACTTAGAATTAATAAAGCAGTGTAAGTTTTTTTTATGAAAGTTCTGGGTGAGATATTCTCGTTAGAAGATAAACTTGATATATACATGATAATAATCATTATTCCTCTTACAAAAATCATGACTAGCATATACGCGATCCAAGCAGAGGGGCCGTTTAAAGAGAGAATAATTCCTATTGCTAAACTTGTAAGTATTAAGGCTAGACCTATTGTTAATGGGTGGTTCGTGATTACAAACATAAATAGTATAAAAAGAAGTAGAGTTATAGTCCTTAGACAAGCAATGTTAGTTTACAAGACTAAAGTTTTAATTAAACTACAAGGACTTAAAAAGCTTATAGAGCATTGCGTTGAAGTTGCAAAGGAGTATACTTACTTTAAGTAAATAGGCTGAGCATTTGTCAATCCGAAGTTGACTGTATTTTATTATACTACTATTTAAAAAATTTCTAAAAAATATCTTTGTCTTGAAAGGACAATATGTTGTGTTACACTATAGAAATTAATAGGGAATATCCAGTAACATCATTAACAAAGATGGGCCTCTAGTTTGGCTTCTATTAAAGAAAAAAGCATTTTAGCTATTTGGAGATTAGAAATCTTTATTTATTTTTCTTAAAATAAGTACTGAACTTCTTGTAGTTGCAAACTACATATTTTTTATAAAATATTATTTTATACCCAGGAAAGTGCCCCATTTTTTCATTCATGTAAAAGTCCTCAAATTAGGATAAAAATTACTGTAAATACAGTAAATGACCAAGAAAATAAAGAGGAAGTCTCTTGTAGTAAGCCTATAGGTAAAACTAAAGAGACTTCTATATCAAAAATTAAAAAAATTAAAGTTACTATAAAAAATCGTAAGGAAAAAGGAGCGCGTGATTTTTTTATAGGGGAAAAGCCACATTCAAAGGGCGTCATTTTTTCTCGTTCTTTTGACGATTTCTCTCTTGTTATTAAAGTAACTAGGACTATAATGGCAGAAACTAAAAAAGCAAGAGTGATTATAATAGAAAGTGAAAACATTAAAATCCCCACCAGTAAATAAAGGTGTACAAAAATAATCATACTACATCAACAAAATGTCAATACCAAATAGAGGCTTCTATACCTAGATGATGCTCTGAAGATATTCTAGCTTGTGAATGGCGGAATAATATAGAAAGCAAAAATAAACTACCGATAATGACATGAAGGCCATGGAATCCTGTGGCCACAAAAAAAGTGGACCCGTAGACAGAGTCTGCAATAGTGAAAGGGGCCTCTAAATATTCTATAACTTGTAAAGAAGTAAAGTAAAAACCTAAAAGAACTGTTACGATTAGGGCTGTTTTTGTTTCCGAGTGATTTATTTCAATAATAGAGTGGTGGGCTCACGTTACTGTCACTCCTGAGGCAAGTAGGATAGTTGTGTTTAGTAAAGGGATTTCAAATGGGTTAAAAGACAAAATTTCTGTTGGTGGCCACCTAAGGCCAATCTCTTGGGTCGGGGCCAAACTTCTATGGAAAAAGGCTCAAAAAAACCTAAAAAAAAATAAAATCTCTGAAACGATAAATAAGATTATTCCTATACGTAAACCAGTTATCACCTTTTTAGTATGCAATCCTTGGTAAGATCTCTCTCGAGAAACATCTCGTCATCATTGGGCTCTTGAAATCAAAATAATTAATAAACCTAAAAAAAGTAAGTTAGAGGTGTAGAGGTTGAATCACTTTACTAAACCAGTAGTTATGATTATCGCCCCGATAGAGGAGGTTAAAGGCCAGGGCCTTTTTTCTACTAGATGATAAGGGTGGTTTATTATTGCCATTATGAATTAGTCTCATTAGTATAAAGTGTAATAAGAACACTAAAGACATAAGCTTGAATTATCGCTACAGCAATTTCTAAAGATTCAAGAGCTAGTTGAGCAGATATTAGAATTGGTTTGGCAAGTAAAGGTGTTAATGGGCTAGCGCCTGTTAATAGAGAAATAAGAAGATGGCCTGCGATTATATTTGCTGCAAGTCGTACGGCCAGAGTTAGGGGTCGGATTAAATTACTAATAGTTTCGATTATTACTATTAAAGGTATAAGAATTGTGGGGGTACCGTTTGGCACTAAATGAACAAGTAGGTTAGAAGTGTTGTTTGCCCAACCATAAATAATAAGCCCTAGCCACAAAGGTAAGGCTATAGCAACAGTGACGGACATGTGCGATGTGGCTGTAAAAGTAAAAGGTAGAAGACCAACGACATTATTAATTAAAATAAAAGTAAAGGTGGACAAAATTAGTAAAATTACTTCTGGCGTTTTTCTAACAACTACTTTGAATTCTGTGATGATATAATTGTTTAGTGTTTTAAAGATTAGTCCTGACCGTTGTCTTACTATTCAGTAAGACAGCGGAAGGATTAAAAATAAAGTAAAAATTGAAGTTCAGTTTAAAGAGAGGGTGATGGATGTTGAGGGGTCAAAAATTCTAAATAAGTTAGTTATCATTTTCAATTTTTACCATTAATAAAAGTTGTTGTTCTTTGTTTGATATTTTTTTGATTATTTTTTGTGAAATAATTAAAAATAGTTAAAGTTAACAAGGTTAGTAATGTGACAAGTAATAAATTTAATCATATTAAAGGGGCTATTTGGGGTATTTAAAAACACTTTTAGTAATTTTAGCTTGACAAGCTAATGTTATAGTTTAACTAGTTTTTATACAAGGAGACATTGCTATAATAAGTTTAAAAGACTTACACCTTAAAATCGGCCACCTAGTAATTCAATAGTTATAAGTCAGTTAGAAAATTCTTTTATAGGTACAACTTCTATTTTAATAGGTATAAAACTATGGTTTGCTCCGCAAATCTCTGAGCATTGGCCGTAAAACAAACCTGTGCGGTTTGTTGAGAATATTGTTTGGTTCAAGCGTCCTGGCACAGCGTCTGCTTTTACTCCTATTGAAGGGATAGTCCAGGAGTGAATGACATCTGCTGCTGTAGTGATTACTCGAATTTTGGACCCTGTGGGAACGACAAGGCTATTGTCTGTCTCTAAGAGGCGGGTATCGTTAGATTTTATATCTTCCGAAGGAAGTATATAAGAATTGAACTCAATATCAGGGAAATCTGAGTATTCGTAGGACCAATATCATTGATGGCCAATAGCTTTAATAGTGAGGTTAGGAGAAAACGGGTCGTCTATTAAATACAAAACTTTTAATGACGGAATAGCAATAATAAATAAAATAAATACAGGGGCTACTGTCCAAATTATTTCGATTATTTGATTTTGTAAAAGAAACCGGTCTGACACCTTGTAAATAAACATTAAGGATATATTAACACCTACTAGTGTAGTAATTATAACAATAATTAATATAGTAAAATCATGAAAATAAGATCATTCTTCTATTACAGGGGAAGCTCTGTCTTGAAAAGATAGTATAGATCATGTAGGTATTTCTAAGGAGCTTAGCTATAATTAGTTCTTAAAACTAACACATTAAATCTGTCACAATAGAAATTTATAAGTAAAGGAATGTCGTCGTAGCTATGGTCAGCAGGGGGCCAAGGGTGGTACCATTCCACAGCGGATCTTAAATTTATTGAGAAAATATTTACACGTTTAGTTAAAAAAGATTCACTAACTATATAAATAAAAAGTATAACAGCAAGAACAGAGATTGTAGAACCAATAGATGAGATTTTATTTCATAGAGAGTAAGCATCAGGGTAATCCGAGTACCGCCGGGGTATCCCGCTTAGCCCCAGCATGTGTTGGGGGAAAAATGTTAGGTTAACACCAATAAATATAGTGTAAAAATGTAGTTTTCTTAATTGTGTGTTTAAATTTAAGCCGGTAAAAAGAGGGTACCAATGATTAAATCCGGCGAAGATACCAAAAACTGCACCTATAGAAAGTACATAATGGAAGTGGGCCACTACATAGTATGTGTCGTGCAAAACAATATCAATTGAGGAGTTAGCTAGTATCACACCAGTGAGACCACCTAAAGTAAATAAAAAAATAAACCCAAGGGCTCATAAAAGTGAGGGCGAATAAGATAAAACTCCGTTTTGTAGAGTACCTAACCACCTAAAAATTTTGATTCCTGTGGGAACAGCAATAATTATTGTTGCTGAGGTAAAATAGGCTCGTGTGTCTACGTCCATTCCTACAGTAAATATATGGTGGGCTCATACAATAAAACCCAACAAACCGATAGCTAGTATAGCATAGATTATGCCAAGAGCTCCGAAAGTTTCTTTTTTACCGGCTTCGTGAGAAACTACATGAGAAACAATACCAAATGCGGGTAAAATTAAAATATAGACTTCTGGGTGACCAAAGAATCAGAATAAGTGTTGGTAAAGGATAGGGTCACCTCCCCCTAAAGGGTCAAAAAAAGAAGTGTTTAAATTTCGGTCAGTCAGCAATATTGTAATAGCTCCGGCTAAAACCGGTAGAGACAAAAGTAGTAGAATAGCGGTGATAAAAACTGATCAAACGAACAAAGGCATTCGGTCTAAGTATATTGCTTCTGCTCGTATATTAATAATTGTGGAAATAAAATTGATAGCACCTAAAATAGATCTTGCACCGGCAAGGTGTAAAGAAAAAATTGCTAGATCCACGGCACCCCCGGGGTGCCCTGTTCTTGAACTTAAAGGAGGGTATACTGTTCACCCCGTCCCTACACCTCTTTCTACTAGTCCTCTCACAATGAGTAAAGTTAAAGAGGGAGGTAGTAGCCAAAATCTTATGTTATTTATACGAGGAAAAGCCATATCAGGACTACCCAACATCAAAGGTACAAGTCAATTACCAAAACCTCCGATTATAACTGGCATAACTATAAAAAAAATTATAATAAAAGCGTGAGCTGTTACTACAACGTTATAGATTTGGTCATCTCCGATAACATTCCCTGGGGTTATTAATTCAGTCCGGATAATTATACTCAACGATGTCCCAAAAAAAGCGGCCCATACACCGAGTATAAAGTATAAAGTTCCGATATCTTTGTGGTTGGTAGATAAAAGTCATCGTTTGATAATTTAAATCTAAGGATTCTTTTTTTGAGCTTGGAAGGCCCATAGTTTACATAACTTAAGATTTATACTAAATTTGGAGAACCATTTTGGGCTTTGAAGGCCCATAGTTTTTTTAACTTAAAATTTAGTGTAAATTAATAAACTAGTAAGAAACCTACTGGCAAAGAAAAAATATTGAAAAAAATAATGATTTTCTCGATAATTTTTTTATTATTCTCTGTTTTTCTGGTCGAGGAATCTATCAAGGATATATAAAAAATACGGCTATAAAAATAAAGGGAGATTAGAGAAGACAAGATTAAAGGTAAAAGAAGAAATCTTTTTGAAATTTCGATGGTTTTTATAATTAAAGTTAATTTTATTATAAAACCTGAAAAAGGAGGAAGCCCGGCGATTGCCAGTATATTCATTATTATTAAAGTTTTTATGAGTTTATTTTTTCTTGATAGAAGGTCATTTATTTTATTTGTTTTTATAAAAGCTAAGGAGACGGTGATAGAAGTAGTAATTAACGAGTAAATAATAAAGTAAACAACTCAAGTGATTGTACTGGACAACAAGGAAGTGAGTAACCAACTTATTTGAGCAATAGAAGAATAGGTAATGATTTTTTTTATTGAGGGGGTAGTTAAACCCCCTCAAGCTCCTAGGAGGGCTCTTAAAATAATAAAAACACAAAGTAGTAAAAAAGAGTCTTTTTTGATGAGAGTCCTTATAATTAGTATGGGCGCGATTTTTTGGGGGATAAGAAGTAACCATAATCTCAATCATGAGATAGAACTTGAAATTGTAATCAACCAACCGTGTAAAGGGGCCACTCCTATTTTTAATCTAAAAGCTGTGCACAATAAACAGTAACACAGGGGCTCTGAGGTGCTTAGAAAAGTGATAGACGATAAAATAAGTACAGACGACATAGCTTGGTTTAAAAAATATTTTAAAGAAGCTTCACTTTGGTATTTACTTTTTTTTCTAAAAAGTAAGGGGATAAACAAAAGTAAATTAATTTCAAAAAAAAGTCACATTATAAGCCAAGAGTCGGCGGAGATAATTATAAAAATAGTAGTAGCTAGCAGTATTAAGAACAAAAATCTCGAAGGGTGTAAAAAAATAGTTTATTTTGGTGTAAAAAGCACATAAAATTTTGATTTTTAAGGTATTTATTTAGATGGTTAAAAAGTGTCCAACACGTCAAGTTGTAAACTTGAAATAACTTGTAAGTTTTAACCAAATAAAAAGAGGAATAACCATAAAAGGGGTATGAACCCTTCAGCTTTAATTAGCTTATCTTTTTAAACAAAGGTTAGTAACATAAACGCTTTATCATTGCGGCCCTTTTAAATCAGGCACTTTGTT